CCAGATCTCGATTTTTCATATATAAATGTAACTAATGTATCTCCTTCGTAAAGGGTTTCCCCATAATGGCCATGAACAGTTGCTCCGGGGGTGGCCAAATAAGGCTTAGCTGATCGTATCACTATCGAGTCAACTTGAACAAGTATAACTTGACCCGATTTGAGGGGCGGTCCATTTTTGGCTATACATACATTTTCACAAATAAACTGTCCAAGACTAATTATTTTAGATGTCTCTGCACAATAATAGTGATGGAGAAAAGACCAATTCAAATTGAATGGATTTAAAATAATGTTACGGCATGGATCGGGATTAAAAATTTTTCCATTTTCATCCATTAAATAATATTTTAATTTAATCACTTGAAAAGTCTGTTTTAAATTGTCAAGTTGCAAATATTTAGTTACTAAGATCTGATTATGAGTTATTAAATGGTAAGATGAATAAAAATTCTCAATTGGAAGGCATGTTCCTAAAGGGCCCAATGAATTCCTAATTGGAATTAGGGGATCTTTTTTAATTGATTCTTTTATCACACTGTGATATTTTACATCTTTGAATGGCTCCATTCGAGAACAATTGGCTGCTGACAAAATTATCAACGACTGACATTCCTTATTTCTATTCAACAACGTATGAATAGTTCCTTGAGGTTGGTTAAGAGATTGTTGAATTTTTGCCTTGGAATAGGAATAAATAGCAGAAAAGGGATTGATATTGGTACAATCCGATCCATTATCAGAGAGCAATCCTGACCCCGACGGATCATTCCTTTTTCCGATATACGAAATAGGGGATTTCACTAAGTTGATTTTTAGGAAATGTCGAATCAAACCATTTGTCCTTATTTCAACAAAAGAAGCACGGGCTTCTTCGCAAGAAGAACTTTTTTTGTCTTGGTTCCAATTCAATACTAAACAAGTCCGAACTAATTGAATACTTGTGTCAGAAATTCCTCGAATCGGTTTGCCATTTCCATAAAGGATATAATTGACAATTCGAAGTTGCACATTATCCCTTTCCTGCAATGGATCCGGTGGAAAAAGGGTTCCTAAATTTATACCGTCCGTTATTTCATATGTGACGACAGGTCGAACTAAAACAAAAAACCTTTTCTTACTAGGTGTAATTCGTTGGACATAGATCCAATTTTGAACTTTTTTGTATTCCTTGGAATTTCTTTTTCCTGTTCCTGGTGGTATCAAAACGCCGGTATGCCTGGATATCTTATCCGTCTCTCCAGGAAAATGGATATCTCCAGAAAAGATTTTCAGTTCAATTCGTTTTTTTTTTCTCTCCACCCGGACCAACCCACCGACTCGGCTTCTTAGATTTAAGGTGATTTGTGTATCGACCCCAACGATACTATTGTTCCGTACCATTAGGGAAGAAGATCCGGGCAAGATATGCACCTCTTCAGGAATGAAAAAAAATCGATCTACTTTCATTTGGTATTTTGGCCTAAATTCCTTGACTCCTCGATACTCAATCAAATCCTCTTTTTTGATGACTGAATGCGTTTCTATAGTCCCATATTTAATAATGCCCGAACTCTTTCTTCTGTATCGAGGATCATCGAAATAAGCAAGAATACTATTTCGACGGAAAATACCATTTACGGGGATTTCAATCGAGATACCTGAACAGGGCATTAGTTCATTCTCGAGTTCTTGAATCGAGTGTAGTGGAATGATGAATTTATTTCTTCGCCTTTTTGACAATAAAGCAGAATTCCCGTGAAGAATAGGCGAATATACGAGATTATACTGGCCAGTACATATGATTCGATTAAGGTCTGAATAATCAGGAATCCTATCTTCTTTTTGACCATAAAAATCCGAACTAAACAATTTCTGCCTCGCCTGATCATTGGTTACTGAGAGGTTAGAAGTATATCTTCGCTTGCCAGAAAGAGAATGCGCATTCATTTGATCCTGATCCTTGTGGATCGAAAGGTAGACTAGACTGGACCTGCACGGCCCTCCTAATAATATCCATAAATGACTTGTTTTTGGTAATAGATGAACATTACCATATGTAAATTCGGGTGCATGATAGACATCGGTACTCCAGTGCATTTCTCCGTCTGAATCAGAATAAATATGTTTTCGAACCTTCTCTTTAAAATTCAAAGTGGATATTCCTGCGCGAATCTCAGCAATTACTTGTTCTGATTCTACGTATTGATCGTTTTGAACTAAAAGCAAACTTTTGGGTGGAATATTCACATTATGTAGAATATCTTCACTCTCAATAGTTACATACAAGTCTATAGAACATAGAAAGGCGGGATGCCCATGACGTGTACGTGTCGGATGAACCAAGTCCTCATTGAATTTTATTTTTCCATTAGATGGGGCTCGCACATGTTCTGCAGTACCCCCCGTGAATACTCCTCCGGTATGAAAAGTTCGTAATGTTAATTGAGTACCCGGTTCTCCAATCGATTGACCTGCAATAATACCTACAGCTTCCCCCAATTCAACCAGGTCGCCATGAG